TCCTCACTCCACCCCCCCCCCTTACCCCCCCCACCTGTTTTCCTACTAATTTTTAAGGTATGTATAACAATGCATTACTCTCTCTGCCCCATCAGACAGACAATGTAATGTAGGATAATCCAAGCTACATGTAATGCTCGTCCACAGAAAACCCAAACATTATCTCCAAAACACACTCCATACGGCCAGTCAACCCACCAGGGACATTCTTGTTTCAGGTACCATACAGCCCAAGTGTTCCTACCTACGGAAGACCGCAAGCGTCACCCAAACATCCAGTAACTTACCACACGCACAACATGGCCTCAAGTGAACGAGGAATGTCACAGTACACCTTTGCATCCTCCCAGTCTACTGAATTCGCCCACCTCCTAAACAAATCCTCCTCCAACAACCTCCAAAGACTCCCAAGCCAGAGAACACGGTTATTTATTGATCGCGCTTCTCACGAGAACCGAGCTACTCAACGTATGGGTGAGTTCGGTTATTGTCCTTGAGCCCATAAACCTAATAAACTTGCTCTTTTGCGCTAGTGGTTGTAACTTCAGGAACATAAACTCCACAACTCCTTCCTCCTTGCTCTTCACAGATACAAGTGGTCGGTTGAATACTCCTCCCTAACTTCATAATTTCGGCATACCGACCTCCTACACTTGTTTCTTTTTAGCGTCTCTTCAATAAGCCCTTCAAGTGCGTAGCAGGTGATATCTTCCTCTTGACATGTCCATCACATGACCGCCGAGCATATGAACCCCCTAACAACCAGAATGTCATGGTCTGACGGATAAGGTCGTCGCAAACTTGACACTGATGCACTTTGACCCCATTCATGGTAGGCGCGCTGAATACCTCTAGACAACAGATAGTGTAATGGTTGCCGGACATAAAAATTATTTTTTCATCTACTAGGAATTATCATTCAAACTTCACTTTACGCGTTCTTTTTTTTTTATCTTGACATTTTTTGTTTTCTTCATCAAAAAAATTAACCATATCTCCCTACATTATCACAATCATTTACCATCGATTCACACCCAACCAACCCACCTCTACATTCTCTGCTATCAAAAAACGACTAACCACCATAACACGAATACACGGACAAGCCAAAACCCCCCTGCCTCGCCCCCACACCACCACCAAAAAAATCAAACAAAGATACAAAACACAATCACAAAACGCACCAACCACCCATCAAATTTTCAACGTCCTTGTAGCTTATAAAAAGCATGCACTGAAGATGTCAAGATGGCTGCCACACACACCCAAGGACAAAAGACTTAGTCCTAACCTTACTGTTAGTTTTTGCTAGGTATATACATGCAAGTATCCGCGCCCCAGTGTAGATGCCCTGGACACCCTATATCAGGTAGATAGGAGCGGGTATCAGGCTCACCACACCCGTAGCCCAAGACGCCTTGCAATTGCCACACCCCCACGGGTACTCAGCAGTAATTAATATTAAGCAATGAGTGTAAACTTGACTTAGCCATAGCAAATCTAGGGTTGGTAAATCCTGTGCCAGCCACCGCGGTCATACAGGAGACCCAAATTAACTTTATAACGGCGTAAAGAGTGGTCACATGCTATCCGAGTAACTAAGATTAAAAAGCAACTGAGCTGTCACAAGCCCAAGATGCCAATAAGGCCTCCTCATTAAAGAAGATCTTAGAACAACGATCAATTGAACTCCACGAAAGCCAGGGCCCAAACTGGGATTAGATACCCCACTATGCCTGGCCCTAAATCTTGATGCTTACACCTACTAAAGCATCCGCCCGAGAACTACGAGCACCAACGCTTAAAACTCTAAGGACTTGGCGGTGCCCCAAACCCACCTAGAGGAGCCTGTTCTGTAATCGATGATCCACGATACACCTAACCATTCCTTGCCAAAACAGCCTACATACCGCCGTCGCCAGTTCACCTCCCCTGAAAGCCCAACAGTGAGCGCAATAGCCCAACCACGCTAACAAGACAGGTCAAGGTATAGCCTATGGAATGGAAGCAATGGGCTACATTTTCTAAGATAGAACATAACGGCAAAGGGGTATGAAACAACCCCTAGAAGGAGGATTTAGCAGTAAAGTGGGACAATCGAGCCCTCTTTAAGCCGGCCCTGGGACACATACATACCGCCCGTCACCCTCCTCATAGGCGCCCCCCCCCCCATAAATTAATAAACTATCCAGCCAAAGAGGAGGTAAGTCGTAACAAGGTAAGTGTACCGGAAGGTGCACTTAGACTACCAAGACGTAGCTTAAACAAAAGCATTCAGCTTACACCTGAAAAATGTCTGCTAACATCAGACCGTCTTGATGCCAAACTCTAGCCCAACCGACATGACCTGGAATAACAAAGCTACTAACCAACACCCAACTAAAGCATTTACTAGTCCTAGTATAGGCGATAGAAAAGACACCATTGGAGCGATAGAGACCACGTACCGTAAGGGAAAGATGAAATAATAGTGAAATAACCTAAGCTAAAAACAGCAAAGATCAACCCTTGTACCTCTTGCATCATGGTCTAGCAAGAAAAACCAAACAAAATGAATTTTAGTTTGCCATCCCGAAACCCAAGCGAGCTACCTACGAGCAGCTATTACTGAGCGAACCCGTCTCTGTGGCAAAAGAGTGGGATGACTTGTTAGTAGAGGTGAAAAGCCAATCGAGCTGGGTGATAGCTGGTTGCCTGTGAAACGAATCTTAGTTCACTCTTAATTCTTCTCTAAGGAAAACACACAAACCCTAATGAAGCGAATTAAGGGCTATTTAAAGGAGGTACAGCTCCTTTAAAAAAGAATACAATCTCTACGAGCGGATAAATATCAATCACCTAATTATACTGTGGGCCCTCAAGCAGCCATCAACAAAGAGTGCGTTAAAGCTCTACCCTACAAAAATATAAGAACTATATGACTCCCTCATCCATTAACAGGCTAACCTATATCAAATAGGAGAATTAATGCTAGAATGAGTAACCAGGGTCCTCCCTCTACGACGCAAGTTTACATCCACACATTATTAACAAATAACCAATATACGAACAATCAAACAAGCAGAGTATTAAACACTTTGTTGACCCGACAGAGGAGCGTCCATTAAGAAAGATTAAAACCTGTAAAAGGAACTAGGCAAACCCGTCAAGGCCCGACTGTTTACCAAAAACATAGCCTTCAGCAAACAACCACAAACAAGTATTGAAGGTGATGCCTGCCCAGTGACTCACGTTCAACGGCCGCGGTATCCTAACCGTGCAAAGGTAGCGCAATCAATTGTCCCATAAATCGAGACTAGTATGAATGGCTAAACGAGGTCTTAACTGTCTCTTACAGGCAATCGGTGAAATTGATCTTCCTGTACAAAAGCAGGGATAAACACATAAGACGAGAAGACCCTGTGGAACTTCAAAACCAGCAACCACCTTAAAGCACATTCCCACCCACCCCGGGTTCACTACCACATAAAGCGACTGGTCTGCGTTTTTCGGTTGGGGCGACCTTGGAGTAAAACAAAGCCTCCAAAAATTAGACCACAACTCTAGACTGAGAGCAACCCCTCAACGTGCTAATAGCATCCAGACCCAATACAATTGATCAATGGACCAAGCTACCCCAGGGATAACAGCGCAATCTCCTCCGAGAGTCCATATCGACGAGGAGGTTTACGACCTCGATGTTGGATCAGGACATCCTAGTGGTGCAGCCGCTACTAAGGGTTCGTTTGTTCAACGATTAATAGTCCTACGTGATCTGAGTTCAGACCGGAGCAATCCAGGTCGGTTTCTATCTATGATGAACTCTTCCCAGTACGAAAGGATAGGAAAAGTGAGGCCAATACTACAAGCAAGCCTTCGCCTTAAGTAATGAAATCAACTAAATTACAAAAGGCTATCACTCCACACCACGTCCAAGAAAAGGACCAGCTAGCGTGGCAGAGCTCGGAAAATGCAAAAGGCTTAAGTCCTTTAAATCAGAGGTTCAAATCCTCTCCCTAGCTTAAACCCAAACAACCCATGTCCAAATTCCCTCTCTTAATTAGCCTCATCATAGCCCTCTCCTATGCTCTCCCTATCCTAATCGCAGTAGCTTTCCTTACGCTAGTAGAGCGCAAAATCTTAAGCTACATGCAAAGCCGAAAAGGCCCAAACGTCGTTGGACCATTCGGCCTCCTACAGCCCTTAGCCGATGGGGTAAAACTATTTATCAAAGAACCCATCCGACCATCAACATCCTCCCCAATCTTATTCACTGCAACCCCAATGCTAGCCTTACTTCTAGCAATCTCAATCTGAACCCCACTACCCCTACCTTTCTCACTGGCAGACCTCAACCTAGGCCTACTATTCTTACTAGCGATATCAAGCCTAGCCGTATACTCCATCTTATGATCAGGCTGAGCCTCCAACTCAAAATACGCGCTCATTGGCGCACTACGAGCAGTAGCCCAAACAATTTCATATGAAGTAACCCTAGCTATTATTCTACTCTCCGTCGTCCTACTCAGTGGTAACTACACCCTCAGCACTCTCGCAGTCACCCAAGAACCCCTATACCTCATTTTCTCATGCTGACCCCTAGCCATAATATGATATGTCTCTACACTTGCCGAAACCAACCGCGCCCCATTCGACCTGACAGAAGGAGAATCTGAACTGGTTTCTGGGTTCAATGTAGAATACGCAGCAGGCCCTTTCGCACTATTTTTCTTAGCCGAATACGCCAATATCATACTCATGAATACCCTAACTACCATCATATTCTTCAACCCAAGCTTTCTTAATCTCCCCCAAGAATTATTCCCGGTCGTACTAGCCACGAAGGTCCTCTTACTTTCAGCAGGATTTCTGTGAATTCGTGCCTCCTACCCTCGATTCCGATACGACCAGCTAATGCACCTACTATGAAAAAACTTCCTACCACTTACACTCGCCCTCTGCTTCTGACACATCAGCATGCCAATCTGCTACGCGGGTCTACCCCCCTATCTAAGAACCCAAGGAAATGTGCCTGAACACCAAGGGTCACTATGATAAAGTGAACATAGAGGTATACTAGTCCTCTCATTTCCTGACTATTAGAAAAGTGGGAGTTGAACCCACACTAAAGGAATCAAAATCCTCTATACTTCCCTTATATTACTTTCTAGTAGGGTCAGCTAAACAAGCTATCGGGCCCATACCCCGAAAATGATGGTTCAACTCCTTCCCCTACTAATGAACCCCCAAGCAAAACTAGTCTTCATCTCCAGCCTACTACTAGGAACAACCATCACAATCTCCAGCAACCATTGAATCATAGCCTGAGCCGGCTTAGAAATTAACACACTCGCTATCCTCCCTTTAATCTCAAAATCCCACCACCCACGAGCCATCGAAGCTGCCACCAAATACTTCCTAACCCAGGCAACCGCCTCAGCTCTAGTACTATTCTCTAGCATAACCAATGCCTGACACACTGGGCAATGAGACATCACCCAGCTATCCCACCCCACATCCAGCCTAATCCTAACCTCAGCAATCTCCATGAAACTAGGACTAGTTCCCTTTCACTTCTGATTTCCAGAAGTACTCCAAGGCTCCCCTCTCTCTACCGGACTACTCCTATCCACTATCATAAAATTCCCCCCAATCACACTCCTATATATAACATCCCCATCACTAAACCCCACCCTCCTGACTATCCTAGCAATCCTTTCCGCAGCCATTGGCGGATGAATAGGCCTCAATCAAACTCAAATCCGAAAAATCCTAGCCTTCTCCTCCATCTCCCACTTAGGCTGAATAGCAATTATCATCATCTACAACCCTAAACTCACCCTACTAAACTTCTACCTGTACACTATAATAACTGCAGCCATCTTCTTAACCCTAAACTCAATCAAAGTACTAAAACTACCTTCCCTAATAACCGCATGAACCAAAGCCCCATCAGTAAACGCAATACTACTACTAACCTTACTATCCTTAGCAGGACTCCCCCCTCTAACGGGATTCCTACCCAAATGACTCATCATCCAAGAACTGACCAAACAAGAAATAATCCCTGCAGCCACACTTATATCTCTCCTATCCCTACTAAGCCTATTCTTCTACCTTCGCCTCGCATATTGTACAACAATTACACTTCCCCCGCACACCACAAACCACATAAAACAGTGGCGCACTAACAAACCAACCAACATTCTAATTGCCACCCTAACCACCATATCCATCACCCTACTCCCAATCTCACCCATAATTCTAACTATCGTGTAAGAAACTTAGGATTACCAAAACCGAAGGCCTTCAAAGCCTTAAACAAGAGTGAAACCCTCTTAGTTTCTGCTAAAGTCCGCAGGATACTACCCTGCATCCCCTGAATGCAACCCAGGTACTTTAATTAAGCTAGGACCTTTCAATCCACTAGACAGATGGGCTTCGATCCCATGACTCTATAGTTAACAGCTACATGCCCAAACCAACAGGCTTCTGCCTAAGACTCCGGTGCATGATTGATGCACATCAATGAGTTTGCAACTCACTATGAATTTCACTACAGAGCCGATAAGAAGAGGAATTGAACCTCTGTAAAAAGGTCTACAGCCTAACGCCTTTACACTCAGCCATCTTACCTGTGACATTCATTAACCGATGACTATTCTCAACCAACCACAAAGACATCGGGACCCTCTACCTTATCTTCGGCGCATGAGCCGGAATAGTGGGTACCGCCCTAAGCCTCCTCATCCGAGCAGAACTAGGCCAACCTGGAGCCCTCCTAGGGGACGACCAAGTCTACAACGTAGTCGTCACAGCCCATGCCTTCGTAATAATCTTCTTCATAGTTATGCCCATCATAATCGGAGGATTCGGAAACTGGCTAGTCCCCTTAATAATTGGAGCCCCAGACATAGCATTCCCACGAATAAATAACATAAGCTTCTGACTACTTCCCCCCTCCTTCCTTCTCCTGCTAGCATCCTCTACAGTAGAAGCAGGAGCAGGCACAGGCTGAACAGTATACCCACCACTAGCCGGCAACCTAGCCCATGCCGGAGCCTCAGTCGACCTTGCAATCTTCTCCCTTCACCTAGCCGGCATCTCCTCAATCCTAGGTGCAATCAACTTCATCACAACAGCAATCAACATAAAACCCCCTGCTCTATCACAATACCAAACCCCCCTATTTGTGTGATCTGTCCTAATTACCGCGGTACTCCTACTCCTATCACTCCCAGTCCTCGCTGCAGGAATCACAATGCTCCTAACAGACCGCAACCTTAACACCACATTCTTCGACCCTGCAGGAGGAGGAGACCCAGTCTTATACCAACACCTCTTCTGATTCTTCGGACACCCAGAAGTTTACATCCTCATCCTACCAGGGTTCGGTATCATCTCCCACGACGTAACCTACTACGCAGGTAAAAAAGAACCATTTGGCTACATGGGAATAGTATGAGCTATACTATCCATCGGATTCCTGGGCTTCATCGTCTGAGCTCACCACATATTTACAGTAGGAATGGACGTTGACACCCGAGCCTACTTCACATCCGCCACTATAATCATCGCCATCCCAACCGGCATCAAAGTATTTAGCTGACTAGCCACACTCCACGGAGGTACAATCAAATGAGACCCCCCAATACTATGAGCACTAGGCTTCATCTTCCTGTTCACTATCGGAGGCCTAACAGGAATCGTCCTAGCAAATTCCTCACTAGACATTGCCCTACACGACACCTACTACGTAGTAGCCCACTTCCACTATGTCCTATCAATAGGAGCAGTATTCGCTATCCTAGCTGGCTTTACACACTGATTCCCCCTATTCACTGGATACACCCTACACTCAACATGAGCTAAAACCCACTTCGGCGTAATATTTGTAGGTGTAAATCTGACCTTCTTCCCCCAACACTTCCTAGGCCTAGCCGGCATGCCACGACGCTACTCAGACTACCCAGACGCCTACACACTCTGAAATACCATCTCCTCAGTAGGATCCCTTATCTCCCTAACAGCCGTAATCATGCTAGTCTTCATCATCTGAGAAGCCTTTGCATCCAAACGTACAGTACTCCAACCAGAACTAACAAGCACCAACGTCGAATGAATCCACGGCTGCCCCCCTCCATTCCACACCTTCGAAGAACCTGCCTTCGTCCAAGTTCAAGAAAGGAAGGAGTCGAACCCCCATATGTTGGTTTCAAGCCAGCCGCATACACCACTCATGCTTCTTTCTCATAGGGATGTTAGTAAAATAATTACATAACCTTGTCAAGGCTAAATTGCAGGTGAAAATCCAGCACATCCCCATCCAAACATGGCTAACCACTCACAACTAAACTTCCAAGACGCCTCCTCCCCAATCATAGAAGAACTGCTAGGATTCCACGACCACGCCCTAATAGTAATCCTAGCAATCTGCACCTTAGTCCTCTACCTACTAACCCACATACTCACAGAAAAACTCTCATCAAACACGGTAGACGCACAGGAAATTGAACTCGTCTGGACAATTCTCCCAGCCATAGTCCTAATCACACTTGCCCTACCATCACTACGAATCCTATATATAATAGACGAAATCAATGAACCAGACCTGACCTTAAAAGCCATCGGCCACCAATGATACTGAACCTACGAATACACCGACCTCAAAGACCTCACATTCGACTCCTACATAATCCCAACATCAGATCTGCCCCTAGGACACTTCCGCCTTCTAGAAGTAGACCATCGTGTCGTAGTCCCCATAAGCTCCACTATCCGAGTAATTGTCACCGCTGACGACGTACTTCACTCATGAGCCGTTCCCAGCTTAGGCGTAAAAACTGATGCGATCCCAGGACGCCTCAACCAAACATCCTTCCTCGCCTCCCGACCCGGAGTCTTCTACGGTCAGTGCTCAGAAATCTGCGGGGCTAACCACAGCTTCATACCAATCGTAGTTGAATCCACTCCACTAGCCAACTTCGAAAACTGATCTACCCTAATAGCCTCCTAATCATTAAGAAGCTATGAACCAGCATTAGCCTTTTAAGCTAAAGAAAGAGGACTCACACCCTCCTTAATGACATGCCCCAACTAGACCCCGCTCCCTGATTTTTTATCATGATTATTACATGACTCACCTTCTCCCTAATTATCCAACCCAAAATCCTCACATTCGTGACAATAAACCCCCCATCCAACAAACCACCAACTCCCCCAGCAACCACCCCCTGAACCTGACCATGAACTTAAGCTTCTTCGACCAATTCTCAAGCCCATCCTTCCTAGGAATTCCACTCATCCTCATCTCAATTACATTTCCAGCCCTACTGCTACCGTCCCTAGATAACCGATGAATCACCAACCGACTCTCAACCCTTCAACTATGATTCATTAATCTAGTAACAAAACAGCTAATAATGCCCCTAGACAAAAAAGGACACAAATGGGCCCTAATCCTAACATCCCTAATAATCTTCCTCCTCCTCATCAACCTTCTAGGCCTACTACCCTACACATTCACCCCAACCACCCAACTCTCTATAAACCTGGCCTTAGCCTTCCCACTATGACTTGCCACCTTACTAACAGGCCTACGAAACCAACCCTCTGCCTCACTAGGCCACCTTCTTCCAGAAGGTACTCCAACCCCCCTAATCCCGGCCCTCATCCTAATCGAAACAACAAGCCTACTAATTCGCCCACTCGCCCTAGGCGTACGCCTAACAGCCAACATCACAGCAGGCCACCTACTCATTCAACTCATCTCCACGGCTACAACAGCCCTATTCCCCACAATACCAGCAGTATCACTACTAGCCCTACTGGTACTCCTCCTACTAACTATCCTAGAAGTAGCAGTAGCAATAATCCAAGCCTACGTCTTCGTACTCCTACTAAGCCTATATCTCCAAGAAAACATCTAAACCTCACAATGGCACACCAAGCACACTCTTACCACATAGTAGACCCCAGCCCATGACCCATCCTAGGAGCCGCCGCCGCTCTCCTAACTACCTCAGGACTAACAATATGATTCCACTACAATTCACCCCGACTTCTCATCCTTGGTCTCCTTTCTACCATTCTCGTAATATTCCAATGATGACGAGACATCGTCCGAGAAAGCACATTTCAAGGACATCATACTCCCACAGTACAAAAAGGATTACGATACGGCATAGCCCTGTTCATCACATCTGAAGCCTTCTTCTTCCTGGGCTTCTTCTGGGCATTCTTCCACTCAAGCCTAGCCCCAACCCCAGAACTAGGAGGCCAATGACCCCCTGTAGGAATTAAACCCCTAAACCCCATAGACGTCCCATTACTAAACACTGCCATCCTCCTAGCCTCAGGGGTGACAGTAACATGAGCCCACCACAGCATCACAGAAGCCAAACGAAAACAAGCAATCCACGCCCTATCCCTAACAGTCCTCCTAGGATTTTACTTCACCGCACTCCAAGCCATAGAATACTACGAAGCCCCATTCTCCATCGCAGACGGAGTATACGGCTCTACCTTCTTTGTCGCTACCGGATTCCACGGACTGCATGTAATCATCGGCTCCACATTCCTACTAGTATGTCTCCTCCGCCTAATCAAATACCACTTCACATCAAACCACCACTTCGGATTTGAAGCCGCTGCCTGATACTGACATTTCGTAGACGTTGTATGATTGTTCCTCTACATCTCTATCTACTGATGAGGATCTTACTCTTCTAGTATATCCATTACAATCGACTTCCAATCCTTAGAATCTGGTTTAAACCCAGAGAAGAGTAATGAACATAATCCTATTCATACTAGCACTATCACTAACCCTAAGCATCTTCCTAACCGCACTAAACTTTTGGCTAGCCCAAATAAACCCCGACTCAGAAAAACTATCCCCATACGAATGTGGTTTCGACCCCCTAGGATCCGCCCGACTCCCATTCTCCATTCGCTTCTTCCTAGTAGCTATCCTATTTCTCCTATTCGACTTAGAAATCGCCCTACTTCTTCCCCTCCCATGAGCCACCCAACTACAATCCCCCACCACTACCCTAATCTGAGCCACCTCCCTCCTCCTACTCCTCACACTGGGCCTCATCTATGAATGAGTCCAAGGCGGATTAGAATGAGCAGAATAACAGAAAGTTAGTCTAAACAAGACGGTTGATTTCGACTCAACAAATTATAGCACACACCCTATAACTTTCTTCATGTCCTATCTTCACCTGTGCTTCTACTCAGCATTCACCCTAAGTTGCCTAGGCCTAGCCTTCCACCGAACCCACTTGATCTCAGCCCTACTATGTCTAGAAAGCATAATACTATCCATGTACGTTGCACTAGCCATATGACCTATCCAAATACAATCACCATCCTCCACTATTCTACCAATTATTATACTAACCTTCTCCGCATGTGAAGCAGGTACAGGCCTCGCCCTACTAGTAGCCTCAACCCGCACCCACGGCTCCGACCACCTCCACAACTTCAACCTCCTACAATGCTAAAAATTATCGTTCCAACCATCACACTCCTCCCTCTCGTCTTCCTCTCACCGCTCAAACACCTATGAACTAACATCACACTACACAGCCTACTAATCGCCACCATCAGCCTACAATGACTTACCCCTACATACTACCCAAACAAAGGCCTAACCCAATGAACAGCCATCGACCAAATCTCCTCCCCTTTGCTAGTCCTATCTTGCTGACTCCTCCCCCTCATAATCATAGCAAGCCAAAACCACCTAGAACAAGAACCAACCATTCGCAAACGAATCTTTGCAACAACAGTAATCTTAGCTCAACTATTTATTCTCCTAGCCTTCTCAGCCTCAGAACTAATACTCTTCTACATCGCATTCGAAGCAACCCTAATCCCCACACTAATCCTAATCACACGATGAGGAAACCAACCAGAACGCCTAAACGCTGGCATTTACCTCCTATTCTACACACTAGCCAGCTCACTCCCCCTACTAATTGCAATCCTTCACCTACAAAATCAAATTGGTACACTATACCTACCAATACTAAAACTATTCCACCCCACACTAAACTCCTCCTGATCTAACCTCATCGCTAGCCTAGCCCTGCTCCTAGCCTTCATAGTTAAAGCCCCCCTATACGGCCTACATTTATGACTACCCAAAGCCCACGTAGAGGCCCCCATCGCTGGCTCCATACTCTTAGCCGCCCTTCTCCTAAAGCTAGGAGGCTATGGCATCATACGAATCACAATACTAGTAAATCCAGCCTCAAACAACCTACACTACCCCTTCATCACCCTTGCCCTATGAGGCGCACTAATAACTAGTGCTATCTGCCTTCGACAAATCGACTTAAAATCATTAATCGCCTACTCATCCGTCAGCCACATAGGCCTAGTCGTAGCCGCAACCATAATCCAAACCCAATGAGCATTCTCAGGAGCAATAATCCTAATAATTTCACATGGATTAACCTCCTCAATATTATTCTGCTTAGCCAACACCAACTATGAACGAACCCATAGCCGAATCCTACTACTCACACGAGGACTCCAACCTCTCCTACCACTAATAGCCACCTGATGACTCCTTGCCAACCTAACAAACATAGCCCTCCCCCCAACAACTAACCTGATGGCAGAACTAACCATCATCACCGCACTCTTCAACTGATCCGCCTTCACAATCATCCTCACAGGAACCGCAATCCTACTTACCGCCTCATACACCCTATATATACTCATAATAACACAACGAGGCACACTCCCATCCCACATCACCTCAATCCAAAACTCCTCCACACGAGAGCACCTCCTCATGGCACTACACATAATCCCAATACTACTCCTAATCCTCAAGCCTGAACTAATCTCCGGCATTCCCATATGCAAGTATAGTTTCAACCAAAACATCAGACTGTGATTCTGAAAATAGAAGTTAAAACCTTCTTACTTACCGAGGGGAGGTAAAACCAACGAGAACTGCTAACTCCCGAATCTGAGCATAACACCTCAGTCCCCTTGCTTTCAAAGGATAACAGTAATCCAATGGTCTTAGGAGCCACTCATCTTGGTGCAAATCCAAGTGAAAGCAATGGATTTCCCACTGATCCTAAACACATTCATGCTCCTAACCCTAGCCACCCTCTTCACTCCTATCCTATTCCCACTATTATCCAACAACCTCAAAAACACACCCGACACCATTACCAATACAGTTAAAGCCTCTTTCCTAATCAGCCTAATCCCAATAACAATTTACATCCACTCAGGGACAGAAAGCCTAATCTCCATCTGAGAATGAAAGTACATCATAAACTTCAAAATCCCAATCAGCCTAAAATTGGACTTTTACTCACTCACCTTCTTCCCAATCGCATTATTCGTCTCATGGTCCATCCTACAATTCGCAACATGATACATAGCATCAGACCCATACATCACAAAATTCTTCACCTACCTACTATTCTTCCTAATTGCAATACTCATCCTAATCCTCGCTAACAATCTATTCGTCCTATTTATCGGATGAGAAGGAGTCGGAATTATATCCTTCCTACTAATCAGCTGATGACATGGACGAGCAGAAGCCAACACCGCCGCCCTCCAAGCCGTACTATACAACCGAGTAGGAGACATCGGACTCATCCTCTGCATAGCCTGACTAGCCACTACCATAAACACCTGAGAAATCCACCAACTCTCCACCCAAACCCCAACCCCAACACTACCCCTTCTAGGTCTCATCCTGGCCGCAACTGGAAAATCCGCCCAATTTGGCCTACACCCATGACTCCCAGCAGCCATAGAGGGACCAACCCCCGTATCAGCCCTACTCCACTCCAGCACAATAGTCGTAGCCGGAATCTTCCTACTTATCCGAACCCACCCTCTATTCAATAACAACCAAACCGCCCTAACTCTCTGCCTATGCCTAGGGGCCCTATCCACACTATTTGCAGCCACATGCGCCCTCACCCAAAACGACATCAAAAAAATCATCGCATTCTCTACCTCAAGCCAACTAGGGCTAATAATAGTCACAATCGGACTAAACCTCCCTGAATTAGCCTTCCTTCATATCTCAACACACGCATTCTTCAAAGCCATACTCTTCCTATGCTCAGGCTCTATCATCCACAACCTAAACGGTGAACAAGACATCCGAAAAATAGGAGGCCTCCAAAAAATAATACCCACAACCACCTCATGCCTCACCATTGGAAACCTCGCCCTAATAGGAACACCATTCCTAGCAGGATTCTACTCAAAAGACCAAATCATCGAGAGCTTAAATACATCCTACCTAAACACCTGAGCCCTCCTATTGACCCTACTAGCCACCTCATTCACCGCAGTGTACACCGTCCGAATAACCGTACTAGTACAAACCGGTTTCGTTCGAATCCCCCCCTTAACCCCAATAAACGAAAACAACCCCGCAGTGATCTCCCCCATTACTCGACTTGCACTAGGAAGCATCCTAGCAGGATTCCTCATTACCTCATTCATCATCCCTACAAAAACCCCCACAATGACCATACCCCTATCCATCAAAATAACCGCCCTAACAGTAACAGCCCTAGGAATTGCCCTAGCCCTAGAAATATCAAAAATGACACAAACCCTCATTCTCACAAAACAAACCACCTTCTCAAACTTCTCCAACTCTTTAGGATACTTCAACCCCCTAACACACCGACTAACCATAACCAACCTACTCAACGGAGGACAAAACATCGCCTCACACCTAATCGATCTCTCCTGATACAAAATAATAGGTCCAGAAGGCCTAGCTAACCTACAACTAATAGCAACCAAAACAGCCACCTCCTTCCACTCCGGCCTAATTAAAGCCTATCTAGGATCATTCGCTCTATCAATCTTCATCCTCCTCATATCCATGTACAGAACCAACCAATGGCCCTCAACCTTCGTAAAAACCACCAAATCCTAAAAATCATCAACAACGCCCTAATTGACCTCCCTACACCACCCAACATCTCAACATGATGAAACTTCGGGTCTCTGTTGGGAATCTGCCTAATTACCCAAATCGTTACCGGTCTCCTGCTAGCCATACACTACACAGCAGACACCAACCTAGCTTTCGCCTCCGTCGCCCACCTGTGCCGAGACGTCCAATTCGGCTGACTAATTCGCAACCTACATGCAAACGGAGCCTCATTCTTCTTCATTTGCATCTACTTCCACATTGGCCGAGGAATCTACTACGGCTCATACCTCAATAAAGAAACCTGAAATATCGGAGTCATTCTCCTCCTAACCCTCATAGCAACTGCTTTCGTAGGATACGTCCTGCCATGAGGACAAATATCATTCTGAGGCGCTACAGTAATCACAAACCTATTCTCAGCAATCCCCTACATCGGCCAAACATTAGTAGAATGAGCCTGAGGCGGTTTCTCCGTCGACAACCCCACACTAACCCGATTCTTCGCTCTTCACTTCCTCCTCCCATTCTTCATTGTAGGCCTCACACTAGTTCACCTCACCTTCCTCCACGAAACAGGATCAAATAACCCAACAGGAGTCCCCTCAGACTGCGACAAAATCCCATTCCACCCATACTACACCATTAAAGACATCCTAGGATTCGCACTAATAATCTCCCTACTCGTCTCCCTAGCCTTATTCTCCCCTAACCTCCTAGGAGACCCAGAAAACTTTACCCCTGCAAATCCCCTAGTAACCCCTCCCCATATCAAACCCGAATGATACTTCCTATTCGCCTACGCCATCCTACGATCCATCCCAAACAAACTAGGAGGCGTACTAGCCCTAGCCGCATCCATCCTAGTACTGTTCCTTCTCCCCCTACTCCACACATCAAAGCTACGATCAATAACCTTCCGTCCTATTTCCCAAGTCCTATTCTGAGCCCTAGTCGCAAACGTCCTAATCCTAACATGAGTGGGGAGCCAACCAGTAGAACACCCATTCATCATCATTGGCCAACTAGCCTCACTCTCCTACTTCACAATTATTCTAGTTCTATTCCCCCTAGCCGCCGCACTAGAAAACAAACTCCTAAAACTATAACCCCAACTCTAATAGTTTATAAAAACATTGGTCTTGTAAGCCAAAGATTGAAGAATAAACCCCTTCTTAGAGTTATCCCTCCCACCACTCCACCATCAAGGGGAAAGGAATCAAACCTTCATCTCCAACTCCCAAAGCTGGAATTTTAGACTAAACTACCCCCTGACACCCCCTAAACAGCCCGAATCGCTCCTCGAGACAACCCCCGCACAAGTTCCAACACCACAAACAAAGTCAACAACAATCCTCACCCCCCAATCAAAAGCAACCCAACTCCCTTTGAATAAAGCAAAGCCACCCCACTAAAATCAGACCGCACTGCCAACAAACCCCCACCATTCACCGTCTCCTCCCCCACCAACAACCCCAATACACCCCCCACAACAAGACCTACCATTACAACCAACCCCATCCCAAACCCATACCCAACTACCCCCCAACTAACCCAAGACTCAGGATAAGGATCCGCTGCCAACGAAACCGAATAAACAAACACCACCAACATCCCCCCCAAATAAACTATTACAAGTACCAAAGACACGAAAGAAACCCCCAAACTCACCAACCAACCACACCCTGCAACCGCCGCCACCACCAACCCCATCACCCCATAATAGGGGGAGGGATTAGACGCAACTGCCAACCCCCCCAGAGCAAAACACACCCCTAAAAACAAAACAAATTCTATCATATATTCCCGCTCGGCTTCTCTCCGAGATCTACGGCCTGAAAAACCGTTGTTAAAAAATTTAACTACAAGAAC